TACTAACTACTAAATTAAAATAAATAAGAAAAAGAAAAAAACTCTATTTCTAAATTTCTATTTTCTATATATAATAGAAATAGAAAAAAAGAAAACTGTAATGAGATAATAAAGAAAGAATTGGATATGCGTAAAGATCTAATCCGCTTTTCGGCCGAAACAAAACAAGATAAGTCTTTTTTTGTTTGAATTATTTTTCTAAGTTATAAGTTGAAGTGAATTGAAGGAGTTCTATTTGTTCAATTCTACCCGGAAAATAAAACAAGGAATAAGAATCTTTGGCAAATAGGAGACATGATTCTTTCGATACAAGACGACACAAGAAAATTCTTTTCTTGTGTCGTCTTGTATCGAATCGAATAGACGATTAGGAAGACTAAGAATACTTTCTAGAAATTTCATTTTTCCCGTCCTCCTTGCCTTGTATTCTATTCCTTTTTATTTGTATACTTATTTTCTATCATTAGGAATGGTATACAAGTAATGAGTTTCAGACATCCCGCAAAATAAAAAAGAGTAAAAAAAAACAAAGAAAAGACTTATAGAATTTTTTGAATCATATAATCATATATCATTCTATCGATCAACAAGAATTTGGCACTTTTACCAACTTTATTTTAAGGAATCTCTAGATCTAGAAATTCATTTCGTACAACTGAACCTTTTCAAACTGTTTCTTTTTCAGAACCAAAAAGATTTGTGCCAAAATCACAGATGCCAAGAAGAACAGAAGGCCTTGGACTCGTAATGGATCTTGAAGCACTATTTCTGCGTCTCCCTGACCAAACCCTCCTACATTTGGATTACTTGTTAATGGTTGATCAAGCTTGATGGATTCACCCTCTGAAACAAGAAGTTCTGGTCCTGGAGGTATAATATCAACCACTTGACGTCCTTCTGATGCATCAACTATGGTTATTTCATATCCCCCCTTTTCTTTACGTGCTATTCTGCTTACTATACCAGCAGATGTAGCATTATAAACTGTATTGTTACTCTTGCTACCATCAGGATAAATCTGACCCCTTCCTCTGTTCCCACCTACATATATGGGATATTTTAAGAAGTGAACGTCTTTTTTAATTGCAGGGTCGGGGGAAAGAATAGGAAAGACGATTTCACTATATTTCTGACCGGGAACAGGACCTATCACAAGAATATTTCTTTTATTAGGACGATAACACTGAAAAGAAAGATTGCCCATCTTTTCTTTCATTTCGGGAGAAATACGATCGGGGGGGGCTAATTCGAATCCCTCGGGTAAAATAAGAACAGCTCCTACATTCAAAGCTCCTTTTTTACCATTAGCAAGAACTTGTTTCAGTTGCATATCATAAGGAATTCGAACAACTGCTTCAAATACAGTATCAGGAAGTACAGCTTGCGGAACTTCAATATCCACGGGCTTATTAGCTAAATGGCAATTGGCACATACAATTCGCCCAGTTGCTTCTCGTGGATTTTCATAACCCTGCTGTGCAAAAATGGGATATGCATTTGAAATAGATGCTCGAGTTATTACATATATCATGATCGATACATAAATGGATCGAGTCATCTGTTCTTTTACCCAAGAAAAAGTATTTCTATTTTGCATGGTCCAATCATTGATCCCCGGAATTTCTACAATAAATTTGATAGGTATCTAGTAGAATTCCCTATCCACAAGTTTGCCATTGTATTGATTGTACTGAAAGAATTGTACTATAGTATGAAGTATGAATACCTTGAAGTGAATAAGGTAGAAGTATAAAGAAAAAGATCTAATGAATTATTCATTCATTGAATGATAAATTACTACAAGCGAAGGAGATACACGATTTAAAAAATGGAAGATCCAATATTTCACAATTGTATCTAGAATCACTGGAAAAGTGGAAACAAGACCAGATATAATCTGATCATTCTGAGCCAATCCAAAATCGCTGTAGATCGAACCAATCATTAGTTCCCAACCATGGGTCGAGTGAAATCCGATCCATAAATCAGTAACTAAAAGAATCGAAAAAGCTTTGATTGTATCACTTAAGTTATAGAGAAATTCCTGAATCCAAGAATTTAGAATGAAAAGTTCTTCATTACTCAGAAAAAAATAACCACTTAGAATAGCGAAACAGATTAGATTTGTAGAGAAATGCAAAATGATATGGAAATGAGATTCATTGTGTCTTTGGACCAATTGTATTGTTTCCTTGTGCATTCCTATACGAAGTCTTTGCATATGTGTCTCCGAGTACTCCTTTATCATCTCGTCCAACAGGAATAGTTCTTCTAATTCCAGAAATTTTTCTATAACATTTTTCTCTTGAATATCATTCAAAAGGATTTCGGATTGCCTGGTATTCCACCAATTAATAACCCAAGTTTCTAGACATTTCTTAAATGATAGAGAAATCCACCAGGGCAAAAAGAGTATAGACACAAGATATGGGAGGGAAGCCAATGCTTTCTTTTTTTTCATTCTGTATCCATGATGTGAATTGTTAATGAACCTGTTTCATTCGTCGATTCTATCTGAGATTTCTATGAAGCACGAATTATATAACAAGAGCCTATAACTATAACAAGAAAACAAGAATAAGGTATCGAACCTATGGATCTTTTCCTATTTTTGTTTTTGTGTAAGAATTGAGTCTTTGGATCTAGAATAGAACATAGAAGAAGGGCCCTTTTCAAATGAAAAAAAAAAGAAGTAAATATTTTTTCCATATTCCAGAGATCACAATTAGGCAAATTGTAACCAATCTCCCCTTCATTTATTCCTTTCGATGAAGACTCGAAAACCCATTTGAACTAACGAATAGAATTTGGATTTAAAGACGAACCCTACCGGATCCTTTAATTCTTTTATTTCTATTTTGAATTCGAAAGATTTCACTGTCTAACCGCAGCGCGGGGATAGGGTATCAATTCAAAGGCCTAAAAAGAGGAATTATGTTTTACGAAAACAAAAGACATGTTAGGATATTTGATGAATCTATAATTATTAGACTTTTTACTAGTATAAAGAGTGAAGCTGGATACCATGTGTATGCGTATACAAAATAGTTTTTGTGTACAAATAGTTTCTATTCTCTTTTTTTCATATATTTTATTTGATTAGTTATATTAGATTTTATGAATATTGTTCCATATACGTCCTCCTGCTTTTGAGATGTATTAAGTTTCTTCTCTCATGCTGAGATTTATTCTTCAGTTCATTTCAAAATACTTCAATGGGTACGCGCAAGAAATAGGCCAATTCGGCAGCTTTTTGTTCAATTTCTCGTGGAGTCAAATTCTCATCAGTACGGGTCAAGGGAATAGCTCCTTGGCCCCTGACTTCCATATAAAGGACACGACGAGGAAAAAGACCCTCTCTCACCTCCATTCTGATTGATTGGATATCTTTCAGAAAGAAACGAAGGAAGACGCGACGATTTCTTCCAGGAAATCCCCAACGAAAAAGGGACATTATCCCTTCTTTTCTATCGAATTGGTCATAACCACTACCTACATTCCATGAAATTGTGCACCACAAATAAGAACTAATGAATAGACCTGCGATCCCATAAAAAGACATCACGATCCCTTGTGGGAAAAAAAGAATTTGCTGATACGGAAATACGGATATCAGATTTTTACCAAGATAACTGGAAGTCCCAACCACTAAGAATCCTAGTGAACCTAAAAAAAGGATGCAGGCCCAGCAAAAATTACTTGTTTTTCGAGACCCCGTTATAAGTTCTATCCATATATGTTCTGATCGCCAGTTCATACTATACTAGATCCAGTTGCATTCGATTGGAATTGAGAGAATAATCCAAAAGGATTTGACTCGACTTTTATTGCTTGATCCCGAAGTAACTTTCATCAACTAGCAGCATTCCAACAGGAACTTTTAGGAATAATTGGTTAGATAAATTGAGTTTCTATTTCAAATATTTTTCAAAAAGGATTTGCTGATCATTTTGAATTTAATCATTTAATTGATTAAGCTATAACCGCATATACATGCATTAATGCGTCTATTATGCATCGGCATACATAACAAAACAACTCTTACATTTGTTTTCGTAAAAGCCACATATCATATATCCTACCATATTACATTAAAAAAGTATCTGTATGATGATCCAGTTTTGAAATAAATTGATGAGATTTGGTCCCATCATATTTAGACAATCTTATTTCTTTGGACATAAAGAGATAAAGAAGCCATTGCGATTGCCGGAAAGACTAGGGCCACTACAGGAACAAAAATAGAGGGAAGGTTAAAATCTATCATAGAATGGGTACCTCAATTTCATATTTGTACCTATTATAATTATAAAGATATCTTATGATAAGTCTATCTATTAGATAGATAATATTAATATGAAGTATTTCATAATCAATAACGAATGTAGAACTCAATGAAGTGTACCTATTCCTCTTTCTACACGAATATTTATGAGAATCCGCTTTAAGAAATTGGATTCTTCCTCTCCCATCCTTATCTTCATCGTCTTTCTATCTTTCCTTTCAAAACAAAAAAGGTGTTTTGAAAGGAAAGATAGAAAAGAGTTTCTTATGAGTTCCCGACTTTAACCAATCTTATCCAACAAACAGGGATTCCTAGTGAAAAACGGGGGTTTTCGCTAAATAGAAAGAACTTCTATATTCTTATTATTTGTTATTTGAATATTTCTATTTTATTTCTTTGATTTGATATTTCTTATTTCTTTTTATTTAATATTTTCTTTTCATTTTTTCGATATCTTTTTTTATCTATTTTTCGTTGTTCTATATATGAATATGTCAAAAGGACGGAGAAATTTCTTTTTATTTCCCGGATTTATCGGAAGGAGAAAGAAATTCTTTTTTATCTTGTCGATAGAGGGATGCTTATTCCTAATCAGGAAGAGAGGTAGAATAAAAAAGGGATCCGGGGCAAAAAGTCATTATCCAAAACTTCTAACTCTTACTACACTTATAACGGATGTCTCCAAAGAAAACACCATCTTCTTAGTTTTCTTTTTTTCATTATAATGAACTAAATGCGTATTCGCTACAAATAAAAATAACTGAAGCTAGTGCTATATTTCCATTTGAAAATGAAGAATTTCAATCTTTTTTTTAATCTTGATTCAAGGGAAGGAAACCATGTAGCTGAAATAACTCATTCAGAACACCTTTTAAAGGATTACGTGGTACGATTGGGTCGAATAAGCCCTTATCAAATAAATACTCAGCCGTTTGTGAACCGTCGGGTACTGTCTTTTTCAATGTTTGTTCAATTACTCTTTTACCCGCGAACGCAATGTAGGCATTAGGTTCAGCAAGAATGATATCTCCCAACATACCAAAACTTGCTGTAACTCCGCCAGTTGTAGGAGATGTAAGGATTGATACATAGAATAACTTTTTATTTGATTGATAATCATATGAAGCAGAAGATATTTTAGCCATTTGCATCAAGCTCAAACTCCCTTCTTGCATGCGTGCTCCTCCAGAAGCACACACAATAATGACAGGTAGAGATCGATTAGTAGCATACTCGATCAAACGGGTGATTTTCTCACCTACTACAGATCCCATACTACCTCCCATAAACTGAAAATCCATAACTCCAATTGCTATGGGAATACTATTTAGTTGACCTACGCCCGTTTGAACAGCTTCAGTTAAACCCGTTTTTCTTTGATAAAAAGAGATGTGATCCATATAAGGTTCCTCCTCTGAATGAAATTCAATGGGGTCCATAGAAACCATATCTTCATCCATAGGCTCCCAAGTGCCAGGATCAATAAAGAGTTCGATTCTATCTGAACTACTCATTTTCAAATGATATCCGCAGTGTTCACAAATATTCATTTTTGAACTAAAAAATTTTTTATAATTTAATCCATAACAATTCTCACATTGAACCCATAACTGTTTGTATTTTGTATTTATATCGAAATCATTAGATCTTTCTCTTCTATTGAAAGAACTGCTACTAGTTTTGATACTAGAATTTCCACTTTCAATACTACTTATACTTTCCGTACAAATGAAACTAAAAATGTAACTGTCGATACCACTGTAAATGTCACTATTGATTTCAAAACGAAGATAACTATCAATGCAACTATTAATGTGATTATTCCAATTAGATTGAGTATCATACATGGAATAATAATAGTAGTAATTACTACTATTAGACCCACTATTCAAATAACTAGGAAAAAGAATCTCTAGTTCACTCAAACTAGCATTGTCAATATCAAAAATCTGATTTTCAATATCAAAATATACAGAATAAGTGTCACCATTACTATTTCTAACTAAAAAAGTATGATCAGAGATCAAACTCCAAATATTCCTGCTATCAAATAAATAATTTAGATAATTAATATTACTGAAACTATAACTGTCCCAACTAGGAATCTTTTTCTCCGCATCATTTAGAATAGTTTCTTCACTTCCACTGGTATGTCCAAGAGCATCAAGACTATCATCCATTGATTTACTTAGTCCACACCTATGTTCTAACTTCTTGTTAGACAACATCGAATTGAACCAACATTTTTCCATAGATTCTTTCTGCCCCCTATTTGATAAAAACCTAATACTAATAGATGAATAGTCATTCGATGAAGAAGAAAAAATCATTTTACTATTTTTTTTTCTTTTTATTTCTCATCAGAATTCAAATGAAGTATATGATCCAATCATTCAGATTGTTAATGAAAAACGAGCGAGTCTTGAAAAGAAAAGATTCTCTTTTTGAGGAATCCGGTGAATCTTTTCAATATTATGATAGAGATTAAGATAGAATCTTTTCCTCAAAAAAAGATATATGATATATAAAGATATAAAGACAGGTTTTTCTCATGTAAAACTTTCAATTCTCATCAAAAAGATACATAGTTGTTTCTTCCCATAAATTAAAAATGAATTCTCGTCTCGTAGAATCTCGTGTCATATAGTCAAATAAGAAAATGAGTTTCTATTACAACAGGGAACGAAAAAGACAATATACAGGATAGGGGTAGAAGGAATCCTTTCCTTGGCTTGATCTATGGCCTGAAACTAATGAATATAAAATGATCCACCAATCCAATCCCGAGGATCCATAATTCAACCTATGGCTCCAACAAGAAATAATAGAATAGATAAGTTGTTTAGTCTTCCTTCGATCTTATCTTCTTATGTTTCGATTTTGTATGTACTTGTATATCGTATTGTATATCGTATTGTATATCGTAAGGTCTGTACATATAAAAAAAGATATATGCAAATACACAAGACCCTCATAGTTCATAGTATAGGATTAGTATAAGATGTTTATACTTTATCCGATTCGGCCCAATCTTTCTTTTTTTGAGGAAAAGATTGGGCCAAGTTTCATTGCAATCAATTAGGAGAACAAACAGGAATTGCTGAATTCTACGCGCTTATTTTGTCTCTTTATCTAGCTTATCCACTGGGTCGAAATCGAATGTGATCTCTTTCCATATTTCACAAGCAGCGGCTAGCTCAGGGCTCCATTTGCTA